GCGGGTGAAAATAGCAGTTTACGGGAAAGGCGGAATCGGTAAATCAACGACTAGTTGTAATATCTCAGTCGCCCTAGCGAGACGTGGTCAAAAAGTGTTACAGATTGGGTGTGATCCCAAACACGATAGTACTTTTACTCTTACAGGATTTCTAATACCTACAATTATAGATACTTTACAATCCAAGGATTATCATTATGAGGATATTTGGCCCGAAGATGTAATTCACAAGGGTTATGGAGGGGTTGATTGTGTGGAAGCAGGGGGTCCACCCGCAGGAGCCGGATGTGGAGGATATGTGGTGGGAGAAACTGTAAAGTTGTTAAAAGAATTAAATGCATTTTACGAATATGATATTATATTATTCGATGTATTAGGTGACGTGGTCTGTGGAGGTTTTGCCGCTCCATTGAACTATGCAGATTATTGTGTAATAATTACAGATAATGGATTCGATGCATTATTTGCAGCTAATCGTATTACTGCCTCTATAAGGGAAAAAGCTCGTACACATCCACTCCGATTAGCAGGCTTGGTTGGAAATCGTACATCTAGAAGAGATCTTATCAATAAATATGTAGAAGCCTGTCCAATGCCCGTAATAGAAGTATTACCTATTATCGAGGATATCCGAGTTTCCAGAGTCAAGGGTAAAACCTTATTTGAAATGGTTGGATTTGAACCATCCCTTAACTATGTGTGTCAATATTATCTAGACATAGCAGATCAAATATTGTCCCAACCAGAAGGTATTGTTCCAAAAGAGATTCCAGATCGGGAATTATTCAGTTTACTCTCTGATCTTTATCTAAATCCCATTGGTGGTGGGGGACAGAAAAAAAAGAATCAGGAAAATTTACTTGGGTTTACGAGGATTTAGAATCAACAATTTATCCACAATTCGTTGTAAATTTGATTCTTTCTTTTTATTATTCTTTTTATTCATTATTTCTTTTCCTTATTTATCCTCAGCCATTTATTCTTCCCCTTCCTATTATGTCGGCCAAAATTGATGAAACTATCACTTTTGAATGTGAAACGGGTAATTATCATACTTTTTGTCCTATTAGCTGTGTATCCTGGTTGTATCAAAAGATTGAAGACAGTTTCTTTTTGGTAGTGGGCACAAAAACATGTGGTTATTTTCTCCAAAATGCACTTGGAGTTATGATTTTTGCAGAACCCCGCTATGCAATGGCGGAATTAGAAGAAGGAGATATCTCGGCCCATTTGAACGATTATGAGGAATTGAAAACGCTTTGTATTCGGATAAGAAAAGATAGAGACCCCAGCGTGATCATATGGATAGGCACTTGTACTACAGAAATAATCAAAATGGATTTGGAAGGTATGGCACCCAAATTGGAATATGAAATTGGAATACCAATTCTAGTGGCAAGAGCAAATGGATTGGATTATGCTTTTACTCAGGGGGAAGATACTGTGTTAGCTGTAATGGCACATCGTTGTCCAGAACAAGAATTCCCCATTGGTGAATCAAAAGAAACTATAACAAAAACAAAATTATTCCCTTTTCCTCTTCTGAAGGAAAAGAAATTGGTGGAATATGCAAATCATCCTCCCTTAGTTATTTTTGGGTCTTTACCCTCGAATTTGGTCTCTCAACTTGATACAGAATTAAGACGCCAATTCATCAAGGTATCAGGTTGGTTGCCCGCTCAGAGATATGCCGATCTTCCATCACTGGGTGATGGAGTTTATGTTTGTGGCGTTAACCCCTTTCTGGGTCGTACAGCAACAACTTTGATAAGACGAAAAAAATGTGAATTAATCGTAGCTCCTTTTCCTATTGGTCCGGACGGAACGCGTGCTTGGATCGAAAGGATTTGTCCTGTATTTGGTATTGAGACCCAGAGTCTGGAGGAAAGAGAGGAACGGATATGGGAGAGTTTAAAAGATTATCTTGATTTGGTACGCGGAAAATCTGTCTTTTTCATGGGAGATAATTTGCTAGAAATATCTCTAGCAAGATTCTTAATCAGATGTGGTATGATCGTTTATGAAATTGGTATTCCATATATGGATAAACGGTATCAAGCTGCTGAATTAGCACTTTTAAAAGATACATGTATAAAAATGTGTATACCAATCCCACGAATTGTGGAGAAACCAGACAATTCGAATCAGATACGACGTATGCGCGAGCTACAACCCGACTTAGCCATCACCGGAATGGCTCATGCTAACCCGTTAGGGGCGAGAGGAATTGATACTAAATGGTCAGTTGAATTTACTTTTGCCCAGATTCATGGATTTGCCAATGCAAGAGATGTACTTGAATTGGTTACCCGCCCTCTACGACGTAACGAAAATTTAGATAACTTGGATAGGACCACCCTGGTCAGAAAGAACAACGAGTTCTATACCAGTACTCCTAGATAAGCTAACAGAGAATATATTTATTAATAGCATATGCATATATCCAGATGTTATGTTATAATATATATTATAAATCTTCTATATGTTAGATATTGGAATCTATTCTGTTAAATCGAATTTATGGATGTATAAAATGATGACTATTCCTATCTGTATCTCCCATATATATATGGGGGATACCAGATCTATTAATTCTATTCCTGTTTCTCATTCTTAATTTTCAATCAACAAGGAGTTTCGATATGATAAGAGTACTTGGTCTACTATGGGATCCATTATCATCATGGGTAGAAGTCTCAGGTCCGATCATTTTATTTGGGCTATATTATGGATTTCTCGCTACATTGCCTTTTGGTCCCTCTAAAATCTATTCGATGAGATCTTTCTTTTTGGGAGAACCTATCTATGGTATTATAGCTATAAGTGGTTCTATTACGGGACAATTAATAGTCTTTTTGTCCATGTACTATTCGCCCATCTATGCAGCGTTGTGGAAACCTCACGCAATAACTTTATTAGTCGTACCATATATGTTCTTTCGTTTTAATCAAATTAACAAAGAACCTTCAAGTTCTGAATCTCCGCACCCCATGAATTCGATCAACAATCCAAAAATTCTAAGTCTATTTATGGGTGGTCTAATTCTTCAATTGTTTAATCCCATTCTTTTAGCAAATCCCGTATTAACAAGACTAGTGAACCTCTTTCTTTTTCGTTACAGCAATAATATATCGTTTATTATAAGTGGTTTTTGCGGTTGGTTGGGTGGTAATATTCTATTCATCATTTTGACAAAATTGGTCTCTTTCCGTATAGAACGTAATTCACCTATTGATTATACTAGATTAAGACGTTATATCCATCGGACCTTTAGTCTACTTCTTCTTTCTTATTGTTCATTCTATTTAGGTAGGGCCCCATTACTTTTTCTTAAAAGCAAAAATGATGACATCGGTGACAAAGATGACGGCTCTGTGGTTATGGCTAGAGATGAAGATGACCGCTCTGTTACTATGGCTAGAGATGAAGATGACCGTTCTGTGGTTATGACTAGAGATGAAGATGACAGCTTTGTGGCTATGGTTAGAGATGAAGATGACCGCTCTGTGGCTATGGCTAGAGATAAAGATGTGGCTATGGCTATAGATGAAGATGAAAATGAAAATGAAAGCTCTGTGGCTATGGCTATAGATGAAAATGACAGCTTTGCGGCTATGGCTATAGATCCGAAAAAATTGAAAGGACTTCCGAAAGAAGAACCATTATCATGGTTCAAGCAACCATGGCCCATTATGTTCTTTGATCATAATAGAGCTTATCGGCCGATACGATATATCGGGAATAGCCCATTTACTCGCCTAGGTCCTGTGAGGACCGAAGTATCTCAATATTTTTTTGGCACATATTCGAGTGATGGAAAACAAAGAATCTCTTTTACGTTTTTACCTAGTGTATTGGTCCTTGGGGAAAAGCTCGGAAAATATAGAGATCTTTTAGATACTTCTTGCTCATCTGAGGATCCTTATCATAGATGGATCCATACCATGAAAAGAAGAAGAGATTTTTTAGGGAATGAATTTTCGGATCGAGTGAAAGCTCTAAGCAATGGATCTCCTGCTGAAAATGTTATCGAAAGGAGAGTGGAATTCTCCAATTCTCAGGGAGATTCTTTTATTGAAATGTATGATCCATTCCTTAATGGGGCATTCCGTGGAACAATAAACCAACTCGAGTCCCCCCGAATGCTGAACGATTCGATCATTTCTAATCTTTCGGATTTTGTAGAGGTATCTATGAAAGACTGTAAAGAGGGATACCAAAATGATCAATTTGGGTATGGGTACCATATATCTCATCGTTGGCAGGAATTGGAACACGAAAGCTTTCGACTACCCTGGGAACCCTTACCTACAGATACTGTTCGTTCGCTTGTTCCGATCACTAAATCATCGGAAAGAGGAAAAGTTGAACCTATTTCGAAACGGCTCTATCTATTAGCAGAACGAATAATTGCAAATCAAGCAAGGAAGAAGATATTTGAAGAGTCTTTGTCAAATATAGATTCTTCAAATATAGATTCTTCAAATATAGATTCTTCTTTTGGTAACCTGATCTATCCAAAAGATTCGTTGGAAATGACTTCTGATCAGATCCAAGAGATCTATGCAAAAGATGATGATTCGTTGATACATTTTCTGTGGTTGGAAATAGCCTTTCGAGTAGCCTATATAGATATCGTACCGGAAATAGCTTCATGTAATGAACGGATCTACACAAACTATTTGGTGAATATTTACAACCAAATCGACGGTAGAAACGTTTCGCCCACAGGTACCATAAAATGGGAATTGATTCTTGATCTTTTTACTACGAATACGGAACAGAAAGTGACTTCAGAACAGATTTTTATTTTCGAGTCTTTGGCGCAACATGAGTGGACAATACTACGAAATTTTCGTGGGAATGTATCTACGGATGATTCAACGCAAACGAAAGATTTTCTTACCCTTTACAGGGAAATACTATTGAATGAACCTCTCCAAATGAAAGAGATTCAGAAACATGTGCCTCGATGGTCATCTAATGTTACGATGGATGAATCTGATGATGTAGACACAACTCCAATCACAACGAATAGCATTCGTGCAAGAAAGGTCAGAAGTACACTGACTTTTGATATTGGGGACAGAGAAATAGTTATGAAACGTTATTTTGTCGAATCAGATTATCGTCGGAACTTAATCAAAGGATCCATACGTGCTCAAAGACGTAAAATTATGATATGGAAGAGGATGCAACCGAATGTACATTCCTTTTTCTTTTTGGTAAGAAAGGAAATACCCACTTATCCTAAAGATCATTACGACACGTCCGATTCTGATAGAGTGAATATGGAACGAATCCCTAAAGAAATTAGGGAGCAAATCCAGAGATACGAAGAAGAATCGGAGCCGGTCCCCCACAGTCCGACACTCGCTGAGTCCTTATGTACAATGTGGCCGGAATTGAACTATTTAAGAGGTTTATTTTTAGTGGCTCAATCAAATCTTAGAAAAAGTATAATATTACCATCACTTATAATAGCCAAAAATATTGGTCGTATATTATTATTTCAAGGCTCCGAATTTCCAAAAGATTGGGAACAAATGAGGAGAGAAGTGCATATCAAATGCGCTCCTGATGGTACCGAATATTCTGAAACAGAATTCCCAGACAAATGGAAAAGAAATGGTATGCAGATAAAGCTTCTATTTCCTTTTCGTTTGAAGCCTTGGCATAGCCCCGAACTCCAATTCGAGAAAAAATTGCGTTGGAGCTATTTAACGACCCTTGGATTTGAAACTGACATACCTTTTGGTGATCCAATCCCACAGCTAGGACCTTTTTCGGAATTTTTTCAACCTATCTTCAAAGAATTGATCTTCAAAAAATTGAAGAGAGGGTTGATCATCTTTCAAAAATTGAGAAAAGGATTGATTCTTTTCAAAAAATTGAAGAGACGATTGATGGGATCTACAGGAATAAGACGCGTTCCACGAGTTAGATATATAGACAAAAGTGAACTGAATGACCGGATACAAAATAAATTACTGAGTGAGACTACCCCTATGGATAGTGCAAATGATTCATCAGAAATGAATGATCCATTTGGATATGAAACCCGAACAATTAATGTGAAAGATCCAGATGATCGGATGACCACAATGAAGGAGCGGATCAAATCTATCGAGATCATAAATAGCGCTCCTATAACTGGAATGTCTCTGGTGGATTCAGAGAGTAATAATGGATCGAAGGGGAGTTTGGGATCAACATTCAAAAAACGATTGGTTCAGATTCGGCGAATACCTGGTCGATTTCGAAAGAAAAGTGTCCAATTAATCCGAAAAAGGTTCTATTCAATGAAATTAATGAAACTTTTTCTCAAAAGAATGGACCGATATCTTTTACCAAGTTTTATTCATTTCCTCGAGTCAAATATCAAATTTTGGATTCGATCCGCTTGGATCCGATCCACGGGGAATATAGCCACAATTTACGGACAAATATTCATTATTAATAATGATATTTCAAGAATAAATAGAGGTAAAATTACCAACTACTATTTGATCAACGAAAAAATACAAGATTTTGAAATTAATCCTGATCGAAACATGTTCTCAATGTCCCAAGCATATGTATTTCACAAGATATGGCAGATAAGGGCAATGAACAGGTCCTATTCAAAGTATTTATTCAAATCCCGAGCCCAAACATCATATCCCTTGATCAAGAAGAAGATCCAAGAATTATTAGATATACAAAGAATATTGGATCACGAGAAACCACAAGATCTGAAGGAGAATGACTGGAAACAATGGTTGAGATGTTTTGACCGGTACAACATATCCCCAGAGATATGGTCTAGGATAAACCCACAGAACTGGAGAAATGGAGTAAGTAAGCAATGTACGTGCTATGAAGAACAATTCATTCCCTATGAACAACAAAAAGATTCTATATTTGCAGCTGTGATGGAACCTTATTTGGGACTACTTCGGAAAATGAACAAACGTTACAGATACGATCTCTTATCATATAGTTATCTCAATTCTACAAAAGATTTTGATATTCTCAATTCTACAAAAGATTTTGATATTCTCAATTCTACAAAAGATTTTGATATTCTCAATTTGACAAAAGATTCAGATATTCTCGATTCTACAAAAGATTCGGATATTCTCGATTCTACAAAAGATTCGGATATTCTCGATTCTACAAAAGATTCGGATATTCTCGATTCTACAAAAGATTCGGATATTCTCGATTCTACAAAAGATTCGGATATTCTCGATTCTACAAAAGATTCGGATATTCTCGATTCTACAAAAGATTCGGATATTCTCGATTCTACAAAAGATTCGGATATTTACGGGCCGCCAGTACAACCTTATATACCAGATGATCACGATATCACCGATCGTGAAGGAATTCTCAGGGAAAAGTTTATTCGTGATATTATCGAGGAGGATTGGAAGGGTACCGATTTCAATATCATGAATGGTCCTCGTTCTACTATTGAAATTTACGATGCTATACGTTCTTGTACTTACGATCATACAACAATGATTGACAGGCAGAAGACTGATCTTCTTACGAATAAACAGAGGATTGATGAGACGCGAAGAGACAATGTTGGCATTATTGATTCTCCGGAAATCGAGAAGAGAGGATCCGTATTAGATTTAAAATTATGGTTATTCCCGGACCTTTTGGGAATCAAAAATATATATGACACTGAATCGAAGTACGTACCAAAAAAATCGTTTTTACGAGAAGAACGAGACCGGAAAAAGATAGAGGAAGAAGAAGAACGGAAGGAAACAACAGAACAAGGAATAGGTGTTAGATCACATGTTCATAAAAAGAAAGGAAAAGAGCATAATCGGAACGATAAAGCCGGTAAAGTAGAAGATCAAAAAACTGGTAAAGTAGAAGATCAAAAAACTGGTAAAGTAGAAGATCAAAAAACTGATGGAAAGAAAAAAACTGATGAAAAGAAAAAAACTCATCAAGTTTTTGTTCAATACAAAGCGGTAGAAGGTATAGGGGAAGACAGTATATTCAAGCTGTCGGATGTTTGCAGGGTTATGTGCGGAATTAAGGATCCGGTCCAATATCTTTGGACCAATATCCACCAGGGAAATGTTAACCTGAATCTAATGTTCCTTCTTCTTCAGAAGACTAGCAATGAAAAGGCTAGCAATGAAAAGGATAGCAATGAAAGGGATAGCAATGAAAAGGAAATATGGGAAGAGAATATTCTTCGGGAGGATGTTCCGAGAAAGGTAAGCAATGAAAAGGAAATATGGGAAGAGAATATTCTTCGGGAGGATGTTCCGAGAAAGGTAAGCAATCGAAATGAAATATGGGAAGATAAAAACATAGTGATCCCCGAACCATATCGTTTATCAAGCATACTGGACGACCAATTCCTGATGTATAAAATCGTAAGTATTTCATTTAAGTTTCCAAATAAAGCCCGGGAATGGATAGATGAAAATCTTTATGATGGATCTGTGCAACGCGGGAAAATTCTGGGGGATGGAAAAAACATTTTGAGTTCCCTCAATTTAGAAGATCTTTTGCTCCCAAAACGTCGTAGAGAATTTCGAATCCTGAATCGGTTTGATCCGGAGAACGATCATGTAGGATTTTCCAATGGAAAAGACATACAAAATGACGAAGAACTCATGGAAAGAGACCAACATCTTAGCGTAGATACAACACAAATAATTAAACGTTTTCTTTGGCCTAGTTATCGATTAGAGGATCTTATTTGTATGAATAGATATTGGTTCAATACAAATGATGGGAGTCGATCCGCGATGTTGAGAATACGTATGTATCCCCTAACTTTCAATTGATAGATTTTTTGCGTTTTCGTCAACAACAACAACAACAAATAGATTGATTCAATGGAGTTTCTGGGCCAAAATTGAACCAATCTGTTCGTTCCGTTTTATCAATGCGATGTGAAAAGATTCTACATCTCCTATCGTATTTTGCCATAGGTCCAAAACCAAATGTTCCTCCAAGAAGATAGAAAGAATCCGACCAATTGTTCTTCAATAGAAATAAATGGTCGGAACGAATCAGAATTATTATATGGACTATGCAAATGAAAGAATGGATCTAATTCTTTTTTCTGACTCGAGAAAAAAAAAAATTCTATTCAGCTCCGGTAAAATTTGTTTTTTATGATCAAGAATTTGTCCATTAGTTCGTCTCTGATTCCCAATAAAAAGAGAGGATCTGTTGAATCTCAGGTATTTTATTTAACCAATCGGGTCCTAAGACTTACCCAGCATCTGCAATTGCACGGAAGAGACTATTCATCCCAAAGGGGTTTGTGGAAAATTTTGGGCAAACGTAAGCAACTTCTGATTTATCTCTCCAAGAGGGATAAACTTCGTTACGATGATTTAATCGGTCAATTGGGTATTCGTGGGCTAAAAACCCGTTAATTTCGAAGTTTTGAATTCCAATCCAATTTTTAGAGATCCCGGATCCTAATTAGTCGTTCTTTTGTTCTCATTTATAAAACGAACCGGAGAGGGGTGACATATGACCATGCTTGCTGAAAGACCCCCTGATGGTAAGTATGGGTCCTGGTCCTCATTATCCATCGATAATGGATGTTCTTCGACTTATTGCTAGATGGTAAAGATGTTATTGACTTTGAACCTCTATCAGATTATTTACATAGGGAGGGATGGGATCAAATTGTTTAGAACCGAACAATAGTCCAATATCTCCCCTATGTAACGCAATGGGATTATTTAGCTACTATGTTCGCAGAGGCAATAACGGTAAATGCGTCGAAAAGATCGATCGGCAAATATGTATCCCGAAGGGCTAGCTATAGCAGAGTGATTATGCTAGAGGTAGATAAGGTCACTTTTTTTTAGTGAATGCGATCTCATAATATTGGAAATTCTCGCGCACATAATGAATCCACCTGGATCTATTTTTCGTCCCTCTAGTAAGTATGATGAGAAGTATCATTCTATTTCTGATCTTATAATAAAAGGATCATTAGATAATGGAAAATAAGAAACTCAATAGAACTTTTATATCTGAGAAGATAAAGGTATAAGGAGTTGATCTATTATGCTCGAGCATACACTTATTCGAGTTCGAGGTGCTTTCTTCATTATCTATTGGTATTTATCTGGTCACGAGTCGGAACATGGTTAGAGCACTTATGTTTCGCCAATACTGCATGCAGTCGATTCAAATCCAGTAGCATTTTCGGGTTATCTTAGAATATAGTCGGCGAGTAAGGGGGGACATCTTATCGATCTTTGTTATAGCTATTGCAGCCGCCGAAGCAGCTATTTAATCACCTACTGACATCGTATCATATAATCAACTCGTATCGATCAATTTCATTTGTCGAAATGGTGATAGAGTATCGTATATATAATCTATAGATTACGAATCGGTATATCTATTCCTATCCAAAAAGATTATGGGTATATATCAGAAGATATATCTATTCTATATGACTAGAATCAATCGAAATCTCTATAGTATTACGATCGATCAAAAACATGATTGATCCATATCAAACTCATTATGAAAATTACCTATCATGATTGGACCTTATTCGGGGTGATCTAGAGGGATCGAAATGATCAAAATATCTTTGTCCCATTGAAAAAATACAGAATCTTAACATATTGGTTCCAAATAGAATTGATAGTACAATTATTGATTCTTTTATATTCATAATATCCCGTTATTAGCCATCTTTATTGGGCATATATTAGAAGATTTGGCTATATATGATCTTATCAAATGAAAACTTTTTACTAACTAATGGAGATCCAATGGCACATTCGGTCAAAATTTATGATACATGTATTGGTTGTACCCAATGCGTACGAGCTTGTCCCACAGATGTATTGGAAATGATACCTTGGGAAGGATGTAAAGCTAAGCAAATTGCTTCTGCTCCAAGAACAGAAGACTGCGCAGGTTGTAAGCGGTGCGAATCCGCTTGTCCAACAGATTTCTTGAGTGTACGTGTTTATTTATGGCATGAGACAACGCGCAGTATGGGTCTAGCTTACTAATCAATATGCACAATAAAAAAGGTTAAATCCATCTCATATTTCTTTCATTCTTTTTTTTTTTTTTTTTCTCCACTGATAAAAACCCATACTTGAGATCTTGGATCAAGTATGGGTTTTTATAGAGAGATGGAAAGTATCTTCTATAATAAGTGAATTACCCTGGCTCGATCAACAATGATTTGTTAGTTTGCCCATATCTGCAGGTTCCTTAATCCCATTATTTGCCCACCCATAGCGGGAAGGAATGAGCTGATTCGATGATATACTCTAGGTAAGAACTCCTTTTCATTACCTATACATTCCGTCCGTTACCATTTCCAATTCGATAATTCATTGATCCAATTGAAAGAAAAAAGAGTCTAACTGGATAGATTTTATTGATTTTCATTGGAGATTGGGAATTGGCGGACTTTCCATTGGATCTATTTGACGGGATTTTTTACCACTTTTGCCATTTCAGTTGCTTGGCCAGTTACTTCAAATCTTCGATCGTTACATTTACTGATGTTATGCAATGTACAGTGGCCAATTAGGATCATTTGCTTCTCGAGATATTATGCTTTTCTTTCCTATGCGGGAGCTGGAATCAATTTCCGTTCACCCACTTCTATCCGTACGGGGGGAGGGAAAGACGTTTATATTTGGACACAAAGTTCATTTCGTACACTGCGAGTGTTCTATCTTTCCCCTAATCAGAGCTTGAAGTATGGGTCTCTAGGGATCTGATAGACCAACATTAGGTTCAGGAATATTGGATAATAAATAGTAATATTGGATAATAAATAGTATTCCGTACTACTGGAAATAGTATTCTATTTAGGGTTCTTCATCACTTATGCAATCAAATCGCCAATTTTTTCCTTACATACCTGGTTACCTGATACTCATGGGCAAGCGCATTATAGTACATGTATGCTTCAATAGCCGGAGTTCCATTTAAAATGGGAGGATATGGGTTAATCCGAACATGGAATTGCTACCTCATGCTCATTTTATATTTCTTTTTGCTGTGGTTGGTAATGATAGGAGCGGTTCAAATCGTCTATGCAGCTCCAACATCTCTGGGTCAACAGAATTGGAAAAGGAGGATAGTCTTCACTATCTCATATGGGATTTTTCATTATTGGTTCCATGGCAGATACAGGTCTCAATGGATCCATTTTCAAATGATATTTCATTAATCCATTGGTGCGGCATTTTCATTCTTAGCGGGAACAAGTGACGATAGGATACATTTCTTCTTCTTGATGAAATAAATGGTAGGGCTATACTAATAGCTAAAATACTATATCCGGTAGTTTTTCAATGGCTTCTCTTGCGTTACCGGAAATCAGTGGTTTTATGGCAGAATCTATGAGATTTTCTTCCCGAGAAAAATGACTGTTTATAAATCAATCTTCTTCGACCTTGAAAATCGAATCATTGGTACTGCAATAGCGGCAATTGTAACGATATTCACTCCCATCCACTTGTTGTCTATGTTACGTCGAATATTCTATATAAGTTGAAAATGTGACGAACCCTTATTTAACGGATTCTGGACCAAGAGATATTTTAATCCTGATCTGTCTCTTTCTACCAATAATAGGTATTGGTGCTTATCCCGGTCCAGTTCTCTTTCTATCAGATTATTGGATAGAAGTTAGCTCATCTCGATCCTTCCATCCATGAAATGAATGGCAAAAATTTATTTTTGTACTTTCCGAATAGATTCTTATCTATATAATAGAATTAATAGGATCCAATTCTCTTTTGAGAAATGAATGGAATGGAGCGAATCAAAAATGAAATTATTTCTCTTTTATTTTGAGAAAATATAGTTCAAGTTATTTCAAGTAGTGATTCCATCATTCTATAATCAATCTTTGAAATAACTTGGACCAGTTATTGATGTCACTTATCACTTACATAAAGGAACTGGATCGAATCTATCCTTCTTTTTCCCTCCGGGAATTCGGTCCATTTATGGTTCCAACCATCCATAGCTGTGTAACCCTATTCCTAATAGATCGACCCCCAAATAACGGATCCAAACTATAGAAAATCCTAAAGAAGCCACAATTGCCGGTTCCTCACCCTGCCAACCCTTATTCATTCTAGTATGCAGATAGATTGCGAATATGGTCCAAGTAATTAATGCCCAAGTCTCTTTTGGATCCCAGCTCCAATAAGATCCCCATGCTTCATTGGCCCATATTGCTCCAGAAAGAGTACCTATGGTTGAAAGAGAAAAACCGAGACCAATCGCACGATAACTCCAATGATCTAATTGTTTAATCAATTGACATTTACGATAATTCGTTGATGAAAAATCAAAAGTGTATTGCAAATCACTTTTTTGTTTTTCATGTGAATAAAATTTTTCATTGGGAAGAATGGATCGGGAAAAGAAATTGTCCATCGCACCAAAAAGAACCTGTCTATTTACTCCGGACATAATCACTAGAAGAGCTATTGATGCTAGGGATCCACATAAAAGGGTTGCATAGCTGAACAATATCATACTTACATGCATCATTGACCAATGAGATTGTAGCGCGGGTACTAACATTCCGGATCGTTGCATTTCCTCCGGAAGACCTAAAGTAGCAAAACCATGAGTTAACATAGCACTTGGCGCGGTGATTGCACCTAACCACCGATCATCCCGGTTCCGTACTTCTAGAACTATATGGAGCACGGATGAACTCCAGGAAAGGAACATGAATGATTCATACAAATTACTCAACGGTAAATGTCCCGAATAAAGCCAACGAGTAATTAATAATCCCGTTGTACAAAGAAAAGTAACTATCATGCCCTTTCCTCCCGAACTACTTAGTCCTTCAATTCGATAAACTAAGGTTCCCCAATAAATGAGAGTGACAACCAAAATGAGAGAAAAAGAGATGTGAGCCAATATATGTTCTAAAGTTATGAATATCATAATCAAACCCATTTATTCATTTTATTCCCGAATGAGATCTATGATGAAAAGATAGGATTGATCTATCACAATGGAAATAGATTGAACAGATATTGCTACATAGGAAGAAGTGATTGATGAGATCTTCCTGGAAAAATGCCGCCACTCGGATTTGAACCGAGATGCTCTCGCACTGCTTCCTAAGAGCAGCGTGTCTACCAATTTCACCATGGCGGCTTCGTAGGGACCATACTAGCTTATTTACACCAGATCGTCAATGTTATGGAACGTGTCTAGCAGAGGGAGTAATCTGTGATTATAACAGATGTCCAAATAAAATAGAAGTTCGAGCATTGACATTTGAATCAAATTTATGTTGGTTAATGGTTATAACGGAGCATGGCGCAGCTTGGTAGCGTGCCATCTTGGGGTGATGGAGGTCGTGGGTTCAGATCCCGCTGCTCCGAAAGAGAATGGGGAAATAGTAACATGCCTTATCGAACAAAGAATATCTGTCAATTTTCGCTCACGATGGGAAGAATCGGAGCAGCTAGATTCCAAACAAGAAAGAGAGATACATGGTTATATCATCACTTTCCAATCTGAATTATTTGATCATATACATATCTAGAACGAAACCATTTTTCTGAGATCTCCCGTATGATTATTCTCCAATATCCTGTTGGACTTTTCAATTTGAGAGGAGACATCCAAATATATTGATAGCTCGCAATAATATTACATACGAACTAATAGTACTATATACAGGCTGCTTATTAATGAATTGATCCTATTTTGAGCTACTGAGATGTAGAAAGGGGTTTAATCCATAGGATAAAAAATTGCACTAGATTACGCATCTATATTTTTGTCAGCTCATGTATCTCTGCCACAATGGTTTGGGCATTACGCATTATAAATGGTAGAGATACGAAGAAAGAGGATTCCTTTTAGTTCTCCTAAAGGATTTAGCACTCACTCTTTTCTATCCAACCATAAAGGAGGGAAAGAATGGGTTCAGACCCAATAAGGAGATGAATCATTGGGAGGAGCAGAAGCAGAAGAAGGATGAATTTAGATATTTGAAACTACGAACTAGTAATTATTCGCCATAGAGCAAAAACCTGTATCTATTACGAAATGCACGAGTGATTCCATAATGAAATAATATCATTCCCATGCATTATTCCGTAGGTTCTGTGCCATTATTTATAAGAAATAAGAAATCGTTTTGATCCTAGTTTCGGATCGGAATGGATGGGGATGTTTATAAGGTTGAGCTACCGGAAATGTAGCATAATGGTAATGCTGAAGTTCGTTCAGGATCCTTACAAAAAATGATGAACTCTAATCCCTTTCCAGTGGGAAGGCGGAATGGATAGAGGAATAGTCCCATTTCTCCAGATTGGCTGAAGGGAAGTACTGTAGTGGAACTAATTAATGACCGTGTCCCTTTCGTACGACCACCCTTGGGAGTACCCGAAGAAAATGATTTCTTTCGCATCACCGTTCTCCAGGGTCCTGGAGGGTGGTGTCGTATATTCGCTCGTGTTGTGCTACGGATCATCCAAATCAATTGATGTCAATTTTGATTCGGATGATCCAGAGGAATCATCATTGGCTATGCAATAAAAACTTTTCGAATGACCGGTGGAGATAGACTTAGCTAAAGAAAAAGCTTTTATTGCGGCCCGATATGCTTTTCCCTTCCGAACATTTTTACGAATTTTTTTCTTGGATCTAGAAGTACGTTTTTTTGGAACTGCCATAAGGAACAATGGGTTTAATTCATATATTGTGATGTGAAAGACATCTTCTGTATTTCATTTATTCATTTCTCTCGTGGAGAACTCAACATATTCTTTATCGGAATATGCTGCAAATTGAATCAATCCATTCTCTCGACGAAAACGCAAAAGAAATTGAAATAGATGAGAATCTACCAATGGAAATTGAAAGTTCAATTTCCATTATATATTATCATCCATTATATATTATCATCCATTTTATAGAATATATTCATATAACGATCGATATCGAGGGAATATCTTTCTAATCCTTCTTGTTCATGTTCCTGTCATATCCTGAATTGAATTTAATGGGATCAGAATGTTCTATGGATTGATTGTAAGATCTTTTCAATTGGAAAGACAGGAAAAGATGCGGAAGTATCAACCAATTTTGAGTGAAAGGTTTTAAATATTCTTCCGATGTTTCATTTCCAAGTTCCATAACGTTTATATGTATAGGAAATAGTTTCATCAAATAGAAATTTTTTCTATTAATCATACTACTTTTATAATTGAAGTGATATGTGAGGACCGATAATGTAAGTACTACTATACCTTTGACCAAAAAATATGGATTGCTTTTACGTAGATCGCGTAAAAGCAACGTACTGAGAATTCTAAGGTCAAAGAGCTTTAGAAGGCGCTCCCGGTGCGAAAGGATTTGAATTAAAAATCTCACTAAATTGGATTCGGTCCATGGATTGTATAGAAATTGATAACTTTTGATCTCTTCCAATTTCACTATCCAGGATCTTCTTTTTTTCATCCCAATGAATAGAATAAATAGATTATTTAATCTTGATTTAATATAATTGGAACGCTCATATCAACCACTCAACTCACATGATATAAAGATCAATATTTATTGAATGAAATGAACGGAAACCCTTTTTGTTCATTATGACAATTTACATATCTTCCAATTGAAATATCCAGCTCCATTTTGGTCATTTCATTTATTCTTTACCCCAATTACAGGTAAAATAAATATCATTAAATACCATAAAAAAGAGCTCGTGTAAATGACACGAGCCTCTGGAGTGAAGAGAGCTATAAGATAAAAAACAAAAATTTGTTTGATGGAAGGGCTCACATTAGGTTTAGGGATAATCAGGCTCGAACTGATGACTTCCACCATGTCAAGGTGACACTCTACCGCTGAGTTATATCCCTTCCCTACCTTCATCTGGAAGGAGAACTGACTTATGAATAATAACTTACCAAAGGGTCGAGAGACTCAACACCACTATCCCACTATTTTCTCTCGAACAACTTGAAGCCAAACCTTCCTTCTTTTCACACTACTACGAAAAGAAAGAATGAGAAAGAAAAGATTGGATACTATTCTGAGTGAATCCTATCGAAAATAGGATTTCCTACTGATTTGAACCATAACATATGGTCCCGTAAAATCAGTAATATTTTACCTATCTCGATCAAGCAAGTTTGACATGAACATGTCAAATATTTTGTTAAACATATTTGATCCGATCTAGCACTAGTGCGTGCGGAAAGAACCAAAGATTGGTTGGAAGAACAAGGAGAACAGGATCGAGTAAAGATTATACAGAGATGATACGGATCAAAAATTTATTCTTGCACCCAGGATATTACTGTTTTCGAAAAAGAAGATCTACTTTTATCTCTTTTTCCATTCAAAAGTTCCGATTTGTTTCCACTTCGAGACCCCAAAAATGAACAAATTTTTGCTCTAAGGAACACGTACAGGATCCATCATTACAGAACAGAAAAGAAAAGAGAAGACCCTATGCAACTGTTAACTACTTCATATAAATACATTGATATCCTCTCGCCTAGCGAGCAAATATTGACCTCCGTGGATGGAAATACTTCTTTATCTGGATCGATGTGAGAGTAAAACTACATTTCCAAAATCCATGTTGTCTCTTCGGAACAGGTTGACCCCTTCGCTCTCTCGTGGTACAATCTTCTTCCCGCTGAGCCCCCACTTTTCCACCGGTCCACAGAAACAAGATATAGGACTGGTGCCAGCAGTTCATCAGTTCATCATAGGAGAAAGGACTCACCGGGCCAGATCATTGACTAATCAGATCAAAAAGAACTTCCTTTTCCGTATACTTTCCCCGGCCATATCGATTGCTATTCGCGGGCCTTACGCAGTCGATCAGATCATATCTCAGATATATATATATATATCCTTCAACATAGGTCATCGAAATGATCTTGGACGACCCCAACCAAAGCACGAAAGCCAAGATCTTTCATGAAATTGATTCCTGCTCGAATTCGAACAGTGTATAACCACATGGATAAGCTCACATTAACCCGTCAATTTCGAATCCAATTTGTATTTGGAGGAATGATATTTCGAGATATCAAGAAGGAATTAGCATTTCATAATGTCGATTCATACAAAAGAGTATTTCTTCAGACGCTGTACTTATAGGATGGGAATAGAGAAGGAAGAGGAAATCCCGAAGATTTTGCATAATCTTTTTGACCAAAAAATATGATTCAGTAGTTTTTTGTTAGAACACGAAAACGTGTTTGACTCAATTGGTTCCAGTGACTCTTTTAGACATAATGCATGAAGGAAGGGAATATGAAGATTCTCGAACAATGAAAAGAATCCAATCTATCCTACTTCGAAAAAATTGAACGAGAAGCCGTATGAGGTGCAAATCTCATGTACGGTTTTGTAGAGTGACAGTGAAGACAACTTATCTGTCAACTTTTCCACTATCACCCCCAAAAAACCAAACTCTGCCTTACGTAAAGTTGCCAGAGTACGATTAACTTCTGGATTTGAAATCACTGCTTATATACCTGGTATTGACCATAATTTACAAGAACATTCTGTAGTATTAGTAAGAGGAGGAAGGGTTAAAGATTTACCCGGTGTGAGATATCACATTGTTCGAGGAACCCTAGATGCTGCCGAAGTAAAAGATCGTCAACAAGGGCGTTCTAGTGCGTTGTATATTCTTACTTATCTAAGACTTGTATCATTTCATGATGATGCCATGTTAATTGCTAGGAACATGTGAAGTATATGGCTAACCTAATAACGAACGTTTTGTAAGGGGACTAGAGCAGGCTACCGTAAAACAAACGATCCTCTTTTTCAGGAGATTTGGAACTATTATATGTCCAAGGTTCAATATCGAAATCATTTTCGAAGTTTTCCCTGATTGTTTCAACAGAAAATTCAAAATACCTTGACCTTTTTAGAACAGGTTCGAGTCAAATAGCAATGATTTGAAACACTTTTTTTATACACTATTTTGTAAACCTAAGGACTTGATGGTATAGATATGTAAAATACAGGATTTCCAATCATAGCAAAAGAAAGAAAGGGAACGGATACTCAATCGAGAGTGAGTAAACAGAATTATATGCATAAAGAATATATCTCATCTATGCAGATAGAATCATGTGGAAAGCCGTATTCGACGAAAGTCGTATGTACGGTTTGGAGGGAGATCTTTCATACCTTTAGAGATCCACCCTACAATATGGAGTCAAAAAGCCAAAATAAATGATTTGCAGCCTTTATGAAATAGATTCTTGAACCTTTTTCACACTCATGTCACGGCGAAGTACTGCAGAAAAAAAAACTGCAAAATCCGATCCTATTTATCATAATCGATTAGTTAACATGGTGGTTAACCGTATTCTTAAAAACGGGAAAAAATCATTGGCTTATCGAATTCTTTATCGAGCCATCAAAAATATTCAACAAAAGACGGAGAAAAATCCACTATCTGTTCTACGCCAAGCAATACGTAGAGTAACTCCCAATGTAACAGTCAAAGCAAGACGTGTGGGTGGATCGACTTATCGAGTTCCCATTGAGATAAGATCTACACAAGGAAAAGTACTTGCCATTCGTTGGTTATTAGGGGCATCTCGAAAACGTCCGGGTCGAAATATGAATTTCAAATTGAGTCACGAATTAATGGATGCTGCCAGAGGGAATGGCAATGCTATACGCAAAAAGGAAGAGACTCATAGAATGGCAGAAGCCAATAGAGCTTTTGCACATTTCCGTTAATTCATAAACAGGATCGATATTTACCTATCTATATAGTGGATTTACATATCCTGATAAATTAGAAATTAATTCCCGTTCGGATCGGGATTTATCAATATGTTTATCGGAACAAAAGAGAAAAAAGAAGAAGAAAAGAACATAAATCATAGATAGAGAAACTAAGCCCTCTTGGGAAAGCTTCCTTAAGAAAGAAGGAGATAGAGTATGGAGGAATATTCGATCCTATTCATGAGGATTATGTCAATCTCCTATTCCGAAAATTGCAAGTTAGAAACTATTTCTACTCTTTCGGAGATTGAATGAAATTACTAATTTATGATCTGACATGTACAAAGTGAAAACTTCATTTTCAATTATACCCTGAGATCATTTGAAAGAGTTTCATTTGCTTTTCTTCCATTCTGGTCTATGGTCTTTCTTGGCTATATGGTCTATCCAGGGGAAAGATTGAGCTTCAAGAAATAGTAAATGGTCTCATAGATACACAAATGTATAACTCTCCAGGAATTTTGATTGCGCTTATATCCATAACTGTAGGAATTGGATCCGAACTTTCTCCAGTCCCTTTTCATCAATGGACCCCTGACGTATATGAAGGAGTGCGATTCGTTTTACAAATTATTACCTCTATTTTATTATAGAGGTAATAGATATCTCTATTTCTTTTTTATCAATGTTTCTATCTCTAAAAACTCTATGGACATGTGGAAAAGAGAAAGAAAAGGACTGTTACCCCTACCCCCACTCGGACCAAGACATCACTTAAAAAAAAAGTGTGTTTTTTTTTTTTTCAAATATTTTTTGTCGAAATAACAATTAAGGTTAAGGTAAAGCAAGGTCAAAAACAACTAATATCTTTGAATGAACAAAGATATTTTGCAAGAGAGATTGGTAAGACCAAATCTATTGATTCAATAGATTTGGTCTTATACATGCGCGAGGAAGGGAATAAAAAAGGAATCAGATTCTTATTTTATTCCTTCTTTATCACCTAGAAACCGTGCGAGGTTCGAGTCCCATGCACGGTTCTGAATGAGAAAAAGGAGTGAGGGATTCTCTTTTCGACAACTCTACCATTCGTTTCTTTTCTTTCGTTCCGAAAATAGCTGCTCTAGCCGCTCGAATCGAATTTTCGATGTTCGTTCGTTCCTATCTTCATCGAACGAACGCATGGCAATAGATATATATGCACATAGAGATATATCTATTGAAATATGGATATCTGACCGCTCCGTTCTAGTCAGGAATAGATATCATAGAATCGAACCTGTTCTTTACAGATTGTTATTTGGTACCATATTCAATTCTTTAGGTTTCTATTGAATCTAAAAAGAAAAGATGTTTAGTCATCTTTTTTACGTATATTTCTCCAGATAATGAAAATTAAAATATAAAAAATTGGATTATATATAATTAACCTATATGACCGATCGATATCAATACTCGAAGACGCTATCTCTAACATAGATTCTATATTCATTTTACATATCAGGATATTTTGAATATATATAATATATATATAATATATATATATATTAATGGACTAGGATTGACTCACTTTCGGGATGCCTTGATGGTGAAATGGTAGACACGCGAGACTCAAAATCTCGTGCTTAAGAGCGTGGAGGTTCGAGTCCTCTTCAAGGCATAATATTGCTCATGCTTATTGAATGAGCAATTCAATGGTAAATCTCGTACGAGAGTATCTCAATAAATTGAGATAGATTCCCTTCGTATCTGTTGATACGAGGTATTCCGACGATTACCTACAAGTTCAAGTGGAATAGGACAGTGGATCACAGGCAGGATCTTGGAGATCTTCTCTATCTAATGAGATAGTCCATTCCGAAAAGGTCCACCCTCGTATTATGAGGTATATTTCATTAAGGACACAGATTGAGAAGATCTTGCAAGATAAATAGATTAACCATATACCCCTCTCAAGATCTTGCAAGATCCGGGAGTTGTGACCGAACCTCAACAACTATATGCATGTCGGATTGACTCTATCCTTTCCTCTCCTCCGAATAGTGTGGGAAGAGAGAATGCTAGACTAGAACCGAAATCTAGGAAATAAGGAGTAAGCATAGTCTAGTAGAGAATATCTCATTAGGTTAAAGAGAATTGGCTTGTCTTTACTATGCTTACTCTTACATGGTCGAGATCTCGGAGTGAAGAACCTATCTTCAAATTAAAGATCTATCAAGTCTTTTTTTTTTTCTCCAACATACTTACTATTCTTGGACAATACCAGGAAAGGATTCATTATAGGATCTTAAATAGGAGCATATGTAGAACCTCTCATTGGTTTCCACGACCCTACTGCCCGGTCAATTTTGTTTTACTTCATTCCATATTCCATTGCTCTTTCATCGATTATTACAGATTATCCCGGCTGATGTCAAATCTTAATCCTGTTGTATGAATTGAGTGTTCAATTTCATTCGGAAAAAGACATTGATTCTCCGACAATGTCCTTGTCATTTGATCCAATAACATTCTGTTAGATAGGAACAGATTGAATAAATATTGATAACTCTCAGATAGAGTATTATAAAGAAAAGATTCATTAGATAATAAACTATTGGTTCCGAGCCATTTTTGGCGATGAATTAACGATTCGAAGCGGTAAAACTTTTCTCTCTTATTTCCGATTAACCAACGTTGATATGCAAATATAGGATAATGTAGCTCCATACGTTCCGATCGGATACTCAGTGCTTGAATGCGTTTGAAATCCTCAAAATGTTCCTTTCCTAATTGTTTCCACGAATTCATGAACAAAATCGAATTGTTAATGAATTTTGAATTATATCTACGAAAAAAATGGTAGTAACTTTTTTTAGGGAAAAAACCATATTTTGATGTTCTTCTCATTGAACCATAAGTAATATAAAGCCTTTTCAGCAGTTCTTCATTTGTGAAAAATTCTCGGCGTGAAAACACAAGGCACTCTTCTTGAAATAGGAAGGGATCCCAAAGAAATCGTCTTCCTAGAAAGAACATGGGTTTCTTAGAGGATTTATATTGCATCGGATTCGGATATTTTATAGAAATTTTAGATCTTATCATCTGCCTTTTTTTAAACGATCTGAACTGATACGAAGATCTAAATGAATTGGGTCTTTTTATACGTCTTTTTGTACCTCTTTTTGTACGATCGAATCGGTTACTGCGAAGAAAACTAAGACGCCAGATCCTAGGAGCCCAAACTATGTTATTTATGAATTCTTCATCCATATCCCTATCCATTTGTTTTGGGTCGAGAGTTTCTTTTTGGTTTGAGTCGAAAGTTTCTTTTTGTTTTGCGTCAAGAGTTTCTTGTAGAAACTTTAATTCATATTCTTGAAGAAATCGTATCATATCTAGATGATTTCTCGTTTTGGGCTGAGGAGCGAATGTGCTCTGATCCTTATCGAACGTACCCCGAAATCTTCCTAACCATGGAAATTCCACCAGAAGACTTTCTAAAAGACTAGAAGCTAGATCGAGATCATGCTCAGCGGATCTATCGAGAGTAATGCAATTCTCGATATTTCGTTCCGATATAGACCAAGAATCTCGAGCCGCTGATCCGGCCAAGCAACCCAAAATATGGGGAAGTATGGTCAATTCCTTCATAGTTGTTTCGGCAATCGAAGGTTCTAAATACCATTCGGACAAATAACAAAACCTTTTCTTCCATAATTCCTTTTTGGTAGATAGATGATTCAGGGGAGAATTCCTTCTAAGTGTATTTTGTATAAAAGCCTTTCCTACTTTGTAGATAAGTCTTTCATAAGTTTGACCGGATCCAACCTGATTCTCCATAGATTTCCAATTACAAGTTTGCCTAAAAAGAGCTGATCGAATCGTATTAGTGTCTATAACGGATTTCTTTCGGGTAATACTTATTATTAAGGCTTCATTGGCCAGTGCTGCTAGATCTCGTGCATCAGAACTTATGGTTCTAGATCCAAATTCATCGGAACAGGACAACTCTTTTTCCGAGTAGAACCCTTTACTACATAAAAGAATAGGAAATTCCCTTTGTCGTTGTGGGATAACAAGCATTCGAATATTGATCGATCTATCTAATCGATTTGGAGCTATTAGGGCTGGATCCACTTTTTGGGGGATATGAGTCGGAGCAATAACAAGAATATTTCTAATAGAATCTCTATCATAATCTCTAGAGAGATGGCCCACTAATAAACCAAGGAAAGAGTCACTTAAGTCGAAATCAAGGAAAGCGTGAGTTAAGTCATTGACATTCAGTTCATGAATGTTTGGAATCCATATTATGCAAGGAGACATTCTTTTTGCCAATTCCAAGGTAAGATGGAATTGTCGCATTTTGTCTATTGCCAAATTAAAAAATTCAGTTTGAATAATTCTACTATCAGGGTAATTTAAATACTTACCATACAAGAACTTGTTCAGAGATATTTTGATTAAAGGAACATAAGAGTCTGCTGCTATACTTTTGACCAAATAGGATCGACCAGTTCCCATAGGACCTATGAGTAAAATCCCTTTGGAAAGTAATGATCCTGAGTGGAGTGATAAAGGGGGTCCATGAAATGGGGGGTTGGTTTGACACAATATTTGTGAAGAGGTTATCTTCTGACAAAAAGCAAAGAATACCCATCTTTCTGCTAAACAAAATGGATCGAACTCGTAATTCATTAGATCTTTTTGATAAGTGTAGGCCAAATATCGTAAGTGAATAAGTCCCGGCTGTCCAGTTATTTGATAATCAATTTCATTCTTGAGGAAATTATGACTGTAAGTCAAATTTGATTCAAATTGAGAAATGTTTTTTTCCATCATTAGAAGCTGAACTAGTAATTCTATCTCTTTTTCGTAGATATCCATACTAGAACACCATTTGTTCCACTCTCTTATTATAGTTATAGGCGAATTAAGCTTTCTATTCTTCATCTTCCTCTTCATAGAAGAAGAGCTGGATGTGTCCCCTATATAAGATAACCAGAGATTAGGCACGAAAGGATTCATAAGTTTTTGCAACTCTATAACGTATGACGGATCCTTTAAATACTTGATGAGTTCAAAGTCTACTTTTAAATTGAGAAAGGTTAAGGAAGTCACTTTCAAATATTGAAGAACAGAATACCCAAGGACGAAAAAAGGGATAAGAATCCCATATTCTTCATACCTCCGAGCATTTAGTAATCTCAGATGTTTCCATATGAATGAAACTGATGACTTCTTTTGATCAACAGTACTAGATTCTAAAAACTCATTCAAAGGACTTAGAAAGAAAAACTTATTCAGAATGAATTTTCTGAATCTAAAACTAAATTGAAAAAGATTCGTTCTCAATTTCCATTGTATAGGTTCCCATAATGGATGATAAAGTTCCCACAAGATATTCAATTTATGTATAATATTATGTTTAATATCTCGCAAAATAAATACAAATTGATTACTCCCATGTAGTAATATCTCTGGAAGATTATCTAAAAGCATATTTTCAAGATATTTACACCCTGCAGAGGTAAAAAACCATGGCATATATGTTTGGAGCAAATCCCATTTTGAAAAAAGACTATCTATTCGAGAGATCCTATACATCTCCTGTTTCTTAACAGGTTCATTAAAACGTGGTGATAATAGAATATTCCGTTCCTCTTTAGATGAATTAGAAAGGGTACTCCTCCCATCTATGCCTTTGTTTCCAATTATGTTTTGAAAACTTTCGGTTACAAACCAATCTTGAAACATTTCCTGATTCTTATTGGGAAAGATTTCGGATAGTAAATCATCTTTATAAGATCGAGTTTGAATAAGATCCATGTTTGAACTGAAATCCTTTTTAAGGTACTGATCGAGGTTGTTCTCTTCTGAATCGGATCTATGGAAAAAAGGCTGGCAAAAAGTTTTTTCCAAATTGACTATTTGTTCTTTTGTTAAAGGCGTTATAGAAATCTCTTCGATCGAGGAAAGACATCCATTGTCACGAACGAATGGATTAAATCGAGTTAGTAAATTGAAGGATCTGTACAAGTCATAGATTAATACAAACGTTTGGTCACCACTTCGTTTTCGTTGTAAATATTTAGGTAAGAATATGTTAGATATTTGTGACTTGATGAATGAAATAGTCTCTTTCTCTGAGTGAACGGGTCCTATTTCACCAATGGGCAAGGAAGATAGATTGTTGTGGATGGAAAAAAGATGAAATAATTGTCCATATGTAAGATTCTTCCTTCTGATATGGAAAGGATTCATATAAGAAGGAAGAATCTTCCTATAATTTGACCGAGGATGATGCAAATAATCAAAAAATTGGAGCGTATTTGCTCCGTGAAAATAAGCTCTCAATGAGCTCTGATCAGATAGTTTGATGGGATTCAACCAATTGTCTCGATCGTTGGATATCGTCGAAAAAGAAGTGTTATTGAACGATTCCATGTGATTCTTTTCATTATCGAATAAGTCAATAATCAATGGATAAATCGGTATCTTATTCGAAAAAAATGGTTTAATTGTTCCTTCATCAATCAATAATTTTGATCTTTTTGAAAGATTATGGTCATCCAAAAGAAAGGGTTTGAATTTTTTTAAATGAACGATTAGAGCACCAATTGGATCCAACAACTTATTTAATAGTTGATCATTAAGACTTTTGAGCTCATAAAAGCGAAAATCCAAAATTGAAATGAAAATATCGAACTTAGAGTTGAACTTCGAAATGATATCGAAGTTCGAATTTAAGATCTTCACAGTACTTTCAAAAAGGGAAGAAAACTTGAAATAATCTTTTTTGTTGGAACTTAGAGACCAACCAATTGAATCTTGATTAGTATTAGTACATGATCCAATTGGATCGAACACTATTTTAAAATAGTTTTGTTTAGAAAAAACATGTTTCAAATATTTTATAAAGTATTCGGTCTGATTGTACACATTCAAATTCCGATTGATATGTTTATCCGTTCGAATAATAGAACGGTTGAACCATTCTCTCTGACTTTTTCTCCAACTTGACGAATGCCGGTCAATTGTATCTTTCGTTACATTATGAAAACTTTCATTTTCTATCCAATTTGTTCGAATTTGATCCTTTAACTTGCGACTGGACCTTTTCATAAAATTGAATATATTCAATATATTTTCCGAATACCCGGAAATCTTATACCGAATGGATTCATACCAATGAAAAGCTTCAGTTCTATAATCGTTAAGAGGAGTTCCTATCTCCAAGCGATTTTTTGAATCGATTTGGCTCAATTCTTTGTCGATTATTTGATCTAAATATTCATCCTCTTTATCAGTAATCTTGAGTAGGACCCATAAAGATTGATTCTTCAATTTATCTCTGTGGTTGAAGATCCGATCCGATCTCAACGATCCATTTTTGTTGAGTTCATATAATTGATTCATGTGAGAATCAATATAAAAATCAATTTGATCATGAACCTGACTAGGCTTAGTTATTGATAGAGTGAATTGATCTATCATTTCCAGAACAATTTTTTTAGTTTTCGATCGAAAATTTTTGTGCAATATGTATTGTCCCTTGCTTTGATCACAGAATGCAGAAGATAGATTCAAAGGCAGAGTCAAATTCCGCTTTATAGATCCGGATCGGTGCATATAACTTGGCTTTTTAAGAATAATAGATCCGAGATCTGATGAAATAGCACAATTCGAGGAAGGATTTTCAATTTCAAAATATGTTTTGATCTTCCATAGATCAACTATCCTATTCATTAATGAATAGGATTTTGAATCCCTTAAATCTCGGGAAAAAACCTCTTGTTGCCTTTTCAATAACCTTTTGGATAAGTTGAAATCTTCAATGGGCTTCTCAGTAGCACTAGGACTACCCATATACGATTCATCTATTAGCAATATGTAAAAAAAAGAATAACGAATTGATTTTGTAAAATTATCAATGAATCTTTTCCTTTCCAAAGGAAAAGAAATCTCTTCCGTATATCTTTGATCTTCTGTAAATAATTCTTTCGCCCAAGAGATTGGAGAATATTCTGATAAACGCTTTGAGGACAAATCTGATTCTATTTTTCTTTTTTCTCTCTCTTTTATTGAAAGAGAACAAATAATTGATCTTTCTCTTCGTTGCTCAATCTCCGTTTTATTTCTTGTGAATGGATCTTCACAAAGATCTTTTTCAGGTTCCCAATACTTATTTTCGGTTGAAATGAGAGTCGAATCGATCTTCGAGTTGATATCTTTCTCATCCTTTTCCGAATGAGTTTCGTTCGGTCCTTGATTCTCCGAGATCATCTCATCCTTCTTGTTCATGTTCCTGTCATATCCTGAATTGAATTTAATGGGATCAGAATGTTCTATGGATTGATTGTAAGATCTTTTCAATTGGAAAGACAGGAAAAGATGCGGAAGTATCAACCAATTTTGAGTGAAAGGTTTTAAATATTCTTCCGATGTTTCATTTCCAAGTTCCATAACGTTTATATGTATAGGAAATAGTTTCATCAAATAGAAATTTTTTCTATCAATCATACTACTTTTATAATTGAAGTGATATGTGAGGACCGATAATGTAAGTACTACTATACCTTTGACCAAAAAATATGGATTGCTTTTACGTAGATCGCGTAAAAGCAACGTACTGAGAATTCTAAGGTCAAAGAGCTTTAGAAGGCGCTCCCGGTGCGAAAGGATTTGAATTAAAAATCTCACTAAATTGGATTCGGTCCATGGATTGTATAGAAATTGATAACTTTTGATCTCTTCCAATTTCACTATCCAGGATCTTCTTTTTTTCATTTCTTTTTACCCCTTTTTTTCATCCCAATGAATAGAATAAATAGATTATTTAATCTTGATTTAATATAATTGGAAAACTCGTGTCAACCAACCAATACCATTATAACACATGGATAGAATTTCTTTCACTGAAATAGGAAAATGAAACTGAATCCAGTCCGTTTTTTTCTCTTATTTTATGGGCGAACGACGGGAATTGAACCCGCGCGTGGTGGATTCACAATCCACTGCCTTGGTCCACTTGGCTACGTCCGCCCCGGAAAAACAAACCAATTGTCTCTATCTACAGTCATTTCTTCTTGGAATAAATGACGAGGCTAACGTTTGTATGTGGGTCGGCGACCTCTTACAGGGGATCAAAGCAAGATCGATGACTAATTCCCAACCAACTATCGAACAAGTTTTTCGGTCGTGGACCTATGTCAAATGTCTATTGGTAATACTTGACATGAATCAAGTATGAGAGAAAGAATGTGATTGGATCCCGAACTACTCAATTTCAGATCTGAGTCTATACTAATATTATAGAATGAATATGTTGATGATCTTTATTCAGCATCCATGGCTGAATGGTTAAAGCGCCCAACTCATAATTGGTGAACTCGCGGGTTCAATTCCTGCTGGATGCAGGAGAACTGCACATATCCATTATTTATGGAATGGGAAGAAGGATGAAGAATAACAGCAAACATTTGAACAGTACCAACCCTTTCATTTTATTGAAAGGTTTGGTACTGTTCAGTTAAGCAATACACGATAACAATCCATCAGAGTCTTTA